AATCCGCCTGGTTGAAAAAAGCCTTCTTCTTCGGAAATGGAAAATCGATTTCGTATCGGGTCCTCCAGGGATCTACCCTGCCCCATCTCCGAAACTTCTCCTAATTCTGCTCCTTCCTCTTCTTCGGCGGCTCTCTTCCATTTCTCTTCCAGCTCCTTGTTGTTTGAAGAAACCCTCCACTTCAATTGGTATTTTTTCACGAAAAGCAAACATGAGATAACAAATCCAGTCTTTCACTAAGGTTTCGAATAGCTGTCCCGAATTCAAGTTGATTATGTTTCGCCCCTTCCTCGGAGAAAGACGATCAAAAAATTCCCAATCATGGTCCTTGCGGATCGGATCATCCATATAATATACAAAAAGAAATTCCAGATATTTGATATCTTTCTCTTTGAATGAGATCTCAATTCCAGCGACGGTTTCATTAGATATCTTACAACTAGAATCCCTCTTTTTTCCGATCCAGTTCCTCCACCACCGCGAACCCCAGTTAGATTCAGACATGATACCCTTTTTAGTTATTGGGAGAACCCAAGTACTCTCTTTCGGATCCAGGAAACTGCTCTCCGAGATCTTTTTTCCTTTTGGAAGATAAAGGAGTGAAACAATCAACCTATTGATATTGGAAGACACAAAGGATTCTTCCAATGTATCATTTCTGGGTCCAATGGAATTCATAGGTATAGGAAGAAGCCCTGTCAAATAGAGATTTTTTCTTTCGACCATCTTTCGATTGTTGATACGGTATAGAAGGACCACTACTACAAATAGTACTACACCCTTGAATAGTACTACACCCTTGGTCGTGAAATCCTGTGAATTGCGTGAAAGTAGGATACTCCAAATTCGGGAGTCCAAGAGTTTTACAAAACGTTCTTGATGGAAAAAAATTTTAATGAAAGATCCCACTGAATTGAATTTGGTCCATGAATCTATTAAATAGTGAGAATTCTGGATCTCCCTCAATATCTCTTTCAATTCGAAAATCCAGACTCGAAATAAGTTGTCTCTATCTTCATTGCATTTCAATTTCGACTTTGTTTATCTACGATATATGAGGATCCCCGCTAAGCATCCATGGCTGAATGGTTAAAGCACCCAACTCATAATTGGCGAATTCGTAGGTTCAATTCCTACTGGATGCACACCAATGGGACCCTCCAATAAGTCTATTGGAATTGGCTCTGTATCAATGGAATCTCATCATCCATACATAACGAATTGGTGTGGTATATTCATATCATAACATATGAACAGTAAGAACTAGCATTCTTATTGAGACTCGAACTCATAGGGAAGAAAATCGATTTATGGATGGAATCCAATATGCAGTATTTACAGACAAAAGTATTCGGTTATTGGGGAAAAATCAATATACTTTTAATGTCGAATCAGGATCAACTAGGACAGAAATAAAGCATTGGGTCGAACTCTTCTTTGGTGTCAAGGTAATGGCTATGAATAGCCATCGACTCCCGGGAAAGGGTAGAAGAATGAGACCTATTATGGGACATACAATGCATTACAGGCGTATGATCATTACGCTTCAACCGGGTTATTCTATTCCACCTCTTAGTAAAGAAAAGAACTTCAATCAAAATACTTAATAGCATGACGAGACATTTATACAAAACTTCTACCCCGAGCACACGCAATGGAGCCGTAGACAGTCAAGTGAAATCCAATACGCGAAATACACGAAAGAATTTGATCTATGGACAGCATCGTTGTGGTAAAGGCCGTAATGCCAGAGGAATCATTACCGCAAGGCATAGAGGGGGAGGTCATAAGCGTCTATACCGTCAAATCGATTTTCGACGGAATGAAAAAGACATATATGGTAGAATCGTAACCATAGAATACGACCCTAATCGAAATGCATACATTTGTCTCATACACTATGGGGATGGTGAGAAGAGATATATTTTACATCCCAGAGGGACTCTAATTGGAGATACCATTATTTCTGGTACAGAAGTTCCTATAAAAATGGGAAATGCCCTACCTTTGAGTGCGGTTTGAACTATGGATTTACGTAATTGGAAGTAACCAATTAGGTTTACGACGAAACCTAGAAATCGATCACTGATCCAAATTGAGTACCTCTACAGGATAGACCTCAACAGAAAACTGAAGAGTAACGGCAGCAAGTGATTGAGTTCAGTAGTTCCTCATATCAAATATCAAATTATTGACTCTAGAGATATAGTAATATGGAGAAAACAAAATTGTTTCAAGCACCGACAGAACCAGAAGCGCCCCTTGTTTCAAAGAGAGGAGGACGGGGTATTCACATTTCATTTGATGGTCAGAGGCGAATTGAAAGCTAAGCAGTGGGAATTCTAAAGATTCCCCGGGGGAAAAATAGAGATGTCTCCTACGTTACCCCCAATATGTGGAAGTATCGACGTAATTTCATAGAGTCATTCGGTCTGAATGCTACATGAAGAACATAAGCCAGATGAAGGAACGGGAAGACCTAGGATGTAGAAGAGCATAACATGAGTGATTCGGCAGATTTGGATTCCTATATATCCACTCATGTAGTACTTTACTTCATTTTACGATATTTTACGATATAGAAGATCCACCTGTATAGATATCATCATCTACACCCAGAAAGCCGTATGCTTTGGAAGAAGCTTGTACAGTTTGGGAAGAGGTTTTGATTGATCAAAAAGAAGAATCTACTTCAACCGATATGCCCTTAGGCACGGCCATACATAACATAGAAATCACACTTGGAAAGGGTGGACAATTAGCTAGAGCTGCGGGTGCTGTAGCGAAACTGATTGCAAAAGAGGGGAAATCGGCCACATTAAAACTACCTTCTGGGGAGGTTCGTTTAATATCCAAAAACTGCTCAGCAACAGTCGGACAAGTAGGGAATGCCGGGGTGAAACAAAAAAGTTTGGGTAGAGCCGGATCAAAATGTTGGCTAGGTAAACGTCCTGTAGTAAGAGGAGTAGTTATGAACCCTGTAGACCATCCCCATGGGGGTGGTGAGGGGAGGGCCCCGATTGGTAGAAAAAAACCCGCAACCCCTTGGGGTTATCCGGCACTTGGAAGAAGAAGTAGAAAAAGGAAGAAATATAGTGATAATTTGATTCTTCGTCGCCGTAGTAAATAGGAGAGAAAATCGAATTTGTTTCTTCTAAAAAAAAATAAAAAAAAAATAAAAAAAAAATAGGAGAAATTCACTGTGACACGTTCGCTAAAAAAAAATCCTTTTGTAGCAAATCATTTATTAAGAAAAATAAAGAAACTTAACACAAAGGCGGAAAAACAAATAATAGTAACGTGGTCCCGGGCATCCACCATCATACCTACAATGATTGGCCATACTATCGCTATCCATAATGGAAAAGAAAAAATACCTATTTATATAACAGATTATATGGTGGGTCATAAATTGGGAGAATTTTCACCTACTCTTTCTTTCAAGGGGCATCCAAAAAATGATAATAAATCTCGTCGTTAATTTGATTTGATTATTTTGAAACTTTTAAAAGTTAAAAGGAATTGGAAAAGTAATCGTTTTTTTACTAAATAGTTTTTTGACTTTTTTTATAGATATAGATTCTTTTTTGAAATTAAAATGAAAAATGAATAGTAGAACAAAGAAGAAAGAGAACAAAGAAGAAGAAGAATAAACAAGAAGAAGAAACAAGAAGAAGAAGAAAGAGAATATGGATACTGTTTATTAACAAGAGGACGAGGTTCTACGATAAAAAGACTAACTTGTCATATAAATATTGTATTGAAAGATATATCCTTATATTTATATGAAGAATATAAGATATGCTTAAATGAAGAATATAAGATATGCTTAAAACTTCGAATAAGTAAAAAAAAGTCCACAAATATGACATTTCATGATATATATTATAGTAATGGGGGATTATGGCACAAAAAATAAATCCACTCGGTTTCCGACTTGGTACAACTCAAGATCATCATTCTCTTTGGTTTGCACAACCAAAAAATTATTCTCAGGGTCTCCAAGAAGATAAGAAAATAAGAAACTCTATCAAAAATTATGTACAAAAGAATATCAAAATTCCTTCTGGTGTTGTAGGGATTTCACGTATAGAGATTCAAAAACGAATTGATGTGATTCAGGTTAGAATATATCTGGGATTCCAAAAATTATTAATCGAAAGGAACCCTAAAAAAATAAAAGAATTCCAGATGAATGTAATGGAAGAATTGAAGAAGATGAATGTAATCGAAGAATTACAGATGATTGTACAAAAAGAACTTAATCCTATAAATCAAAAACTGAACATTAATCTTACAAGAATTCCAAAGCCTTACAAGGATCCTAATATTCTTGCAGAATTTATAGCCGAACAATTAAAGAATCGAGTTTCATTTCGCAAAGCAATAAAAAAGGCTATTGAATTAGCCAAGCGCGCCGATACAAAAGGAATTCAAGTACAAATTGCAGGGCGCCTTGGCGGAAAAGACATGGCACGCATCGAATGGATTAGAGAAGGTAGGGTTCCTTTACAAACCCTTCGAGCTAAAATTGATTATTGCTCCTATACAGTTCGAACTATTTATGGGGCATTAGGCCTAAAAATTTGGATATTTTAGACACAGAATAGTGAACCTTTACTTGACTTAATCTTTCCATTATACCCTTTCTTTAATAGAACAAAAAATGATAAATTCTTTCATTCTTTTTCTGACCAATCAAAAAAAGAAAAATTCGAAAATTCTATAAGGTTAAATAAAATAAAAAATTCGATTGATTATTTAATGTACTTGCTATGCTTAGTGTGTGACCCGTTGGTTTTTAAAGGTAAAGGTCAATCTTAAAAAAATAGACTGATCAATACTATGAATGAATAAATATAGAATTAATAACCAACTCATCGCTTCACATTATCTGGATCTGGATTCAAAAAAGCAGTCAAGATATGATATATTGGCCATTGTATTGTAGGAATTGCAATCTTTTTTACTCTTTTTTACATTACATAAATAAAAAAAAGCAATTTGATTATGAATTGTAAAGCAAAATGAAAAATTATACAGATAAATGATAGGGTGAGAGAAAGAAAAAAAAAATTAATGATATATGATTCCAATATGTAAGGTCTACGAGTCATCTCGTAAAAGCTAATGTAATAAAGCACCAATAGCTATTTATTAATAGTCAAAATTCTACTCATAAAACAAAAAATTAAGAGCCTCGAGCCAATAAAGACTGATAAAATTGGCTCAAGAAAAAATTGGATTGGAGGCTTCATTATAGAATTAAGACCTAACCATTAACCGAGAAGCGATGGGAACGACGGAACCTGTAAAGACATAAGATTCTATTGAAAATAAATCTTAATAATTTTTTAACGGGCAGGATGGCGAAACGAACCAAGAAACAATCCATTTTTTTTTTTATTTTGAGAGGAGAGGTTTGGGGATAACCCTAGAAATAAAGTAAAAACAGAAAGAGTAAATATTCGCCCGCGAAAGTTTTTTTATGTTATTGGATTTATAAATTTTAAGTGATCTGATATCATCATAATAAATATAGATATAGATTCATTATCATTAGAAGATTATAAGAAAAAAAGTCTATTATACATAAATTATATAAAATAATTATCTACAAATTTGAATTTCAAATTATCTATCAATCTAGAATTGCCATAGAATACGTAGTTCTATATAAAAAAATAGATACAAATTTCGAATAAATAGATTAGATGAAATCTCAAAGAATCTAATGATTCAGTCTATTATTCATCAACTATATGTATATTTTTAGAATTATTTCATTCGCAAGGAGCTGGATGAGAAGAAACTCTCATGTCCAGTTCTGTAATAGAGATGGAATTGTGAACCAATGATCAACTATAACCCCAAAAGAACCAGATTCCGTAAACACCATAGAGGGAGAATGAAAGGAATGTCTTATCGAGGTAATCGTATTTGTTTCGGTAGATATGCTCTTCAGGCACTTGAACCCGCTTGGATTACGTCTAGACAAATAGAAGCAGGCCGTCGGGCAATGACACGAAATATACGCCGCGGTGGAAAAATATGGGTACGTATATTTCCCGATAAACCAGTTACGATAAGATCCGCAGAAACACGTATGGGTTCGGGGAAAGGAGATCCCGAATATTGGGTAGCTGTCGTTAAACCAGGTAAAATACTTTATGAAATGGGCGGAGTAGCAGAAAATATCGCCAGAAAAGCTATCTCAATAGCAGCATCCAAAATGCCTATACGAACTCAATTCATTATTTTAAAATAGGAATATAGAACCAAAGAAAAAAGGGACTTTGGAATGAAAAAAAATTGTAAGTTTCTTTGTTTTATTTTTGGACAAACAATATTTCTTTTTTTTTTTTTCTTTTGCATTAAATTAAAATAACAGATTAAAAAAATGATATGATCCAATCTCAGACCTATTTGAATGTAGCAGATAACAGCGGAGCCCGAAAATTGATGTGTATTCGAATCCTGGGGGCTGGTAATCGGGGATACGGTCATATAGGCAACGTTATTATTGCTGTGATCAAGGAAGTAGCACCCAATTCCACTCTAGAAAAATCCGAAGTGATCAGAGCTGTAATTGTACGTACTCGGAAACAACTCAAACGCGACTGCGGCATTATTATACGATATGATGATAATGCTGCAGTTGTCATTGATCAAAAAGGAAATCCAAAGGGAAGTCGAATTTTTGGCCCGATTGCCGAGGAATTGAGGCAGGTCAATTTCACAAAAATAGTTTCATTAGCACCTGAAGTATTATAAGATAAAGCGTTAGAAAAGCATTGTAAGATGAGATAGAAAACATTATATAGTTAGACTATTTGATTATAGTATTTGAATTCAACCGATTAATCAAATTAATTAGTAGATTATGTTTCACGTATATACCTTAATAATACAATTCATGAATATGAATTAAAAAAAAGAAAAGCAAAAAGACAATGTTAATTATATCAAAACTCAAAAACAAAAAAAATGTTAGTTTCTAATGAGTCAAGACACAATTGCTAATATAATAACCTCTATACGAAATGCTGACATGGGCGGAAAAGGAATCGTTCGAATAGTATCTACTAATATCACTGAAAACTTTGTGAAAATCCTTTTACGAGAAGGTTTTATTGAAAATGTGAGGAAACATCAGGAAGGCAACAAAAATTTCTTGGTTTTAACCTTACGACATAGACGACATAGAAAAACTAAAAAAAAACAATATAGAACTAGTCTAAAATTAAAACAGATTAGCCGACCCGGTTTACGAATCTATTCTAAGTATCAACAAATTCCTAGAATTTTAGACGGGATAGGAATTGTAATTCTTTCTACTTCTCGGGGTATAATGACAGATCGAGAGGCTCGACTAAAAAGAATCGGCGGAGAAATCTTGTGTCACATATGGTAATCCTTCCGATATCCAAATTATATCTATTTTGATTTTGTTTTGTAAAAAAAAAAGAACAAGTCCGAGATTTGAATAGCATTGCTGCTACATTAAATTTTCGGATACTTAAAAATAGTTTTATATAGAATATCATAGAATATCTTTATTTTTTATTCTATATTATAGAATCGAAGGATATAGAATATAAAGAATAAAAAGAAATTCACAAAGGTTTACTTACTGAATCACTTTCCAAGGGTATGTTATGGGTTCCTTTAGATAATGAAGATCCTGTTTTAGGTTCTGTTTAAAGAAAGACCTAACAAAGTTTTGTTTTATACCACCAAGAAATAGAGTCAATAAGCCTCTCATTATAATTATGATTCGACCGGAGAGGAGAGCGTCTAATTTAGAGACTCCAGAACAACAATTCGAAAGATTAGGTAATTTTTGAACTTCAATATTTCTTTTTTTTTTATGGGGATACAATTCAATCAAGATTGAAAAAAAAACTCTTTTTCTTCAAAAAAAGTCTGTATATTCAAAATTAAGGAACGCAAAATATGAAAATAAGGCCCTCCGCTCGTAAAATTTGTGGAAAATGTCGACTAATACGTAGAAAGGGACGAATTAGAGTAATTTGCTCTAACCCGAGACATAAACAAAGACAAGGATAATTTTTCAAAATAAAGAAAAGGACTATCTAAAGGATCCGATAAATAAATACAAATAAAAAAAAAAGATCTATTTTGACACGAAATGGATATATCCATAGGTCTCGGACTTTTTTTTGAGATAATAAAATATGGTAAAATTTGTAACAAAAATTGCTTGGCGCAGGAAAAGACGTCCTCGTAAAAATACACCTAAAATACCAAAGGGAGTTATTCATATCCAAGCAGGTTTTAACAATACTATTATAACCGTTACAGATGTGCGGGGTCGGGTGATCTATTGGTCCTCTGCGGGCACTTGTCGATTCAAGGGCCCAAGAAAGGGGACACCTTTTGCCGCTCAAACCATAGCGGAAGATGCTATTCGGATAGCAATGGATCAAGGTATGCAACGAGCGAAAGTCCTGATAAAGGGTCCGGGTCTCGGAAGAGATGCGGCATTAAGAGCTATTTGTCGAAGTGGTATAATATTAAATTTCGTCCGGGATGTAACCCCTATGCCCCATAATGGCTGCAGGCCTCCTAAAAAAAGACGCAAATAAACATTGAAGAGATTTCAAGAGAAATAAAAAATTCAAGGATTTTATAACAAAAAGAAGAATCTTATTATGGTTCGAGAGAAAGTCAGAATATCTACTCGAACACTACAGTGGAAGTGTGTTGAATCGAGAGTTGACAGTAAACGTCTTTATTATGGACGTTTTATTCTGTCTCCACTTATGAAAGGTCAAGCCGACACAATAGGCATTGCGATGCGAAGAGCTTTGCTTGGAGAAATAGAAGGAACATGTATCACACGTGCAAAATCTGAGAAAATACCACACGAATTTTCTACTATAGGGGGTATTCAAGAATCAGTACATGAAATATTAATGAATTTGAAAGAAATTGTATTGAGAAGCGATTTATATGGAACTCGTGACGCGTCTATTTGTGTCAAAGGTCCTGGATATGTAACTGCTCAAGACATCATCTTACCGCCTTCTGTGGAAATCCTTGATAATACACAACATATCGCTAGCCTAAGGGAACCAATTGATTTGTGTATTGAATTACAAATTGAGAGGAATCGTGGCTATTGTATAAAACCGACACAAAATCTTCAAGACGGAAGTTATTCCATAGATGCTGTATGCATGCCTGTTCGAAATGCGAATCATAGTGTTCATTCTTATGGAAATGGAAATGAAAAGCAAGAGATACTTTTTCTCGAAATATGGACAAATGGAAGTTTAACTCCTAAAGAAGCACTTCATGAAGCCTCCCGAAATTTAATTGATTTATTTCTTCCCTTTCTACATGTAGAAGAAGAAAACTTACATTTAGAAAAAAATCAACACAAAATTACTTTACCCCTTTTTACTTTTCATGATAAATTGGCTAAACTCAGGAAAAATAAAAAGGAAATACCATTAAAATCGATTTTTATTGACCAATTAGAATTGACTCCTAAGATCTATAATTGTCTCAAAAGGTCCAATATCCATACATTATCGGACCTTTTGAAGAACAGTCAAGAAGACCTTATGAAAATTGAACATTTTCGCATGGAAGATGTAAAACATATATTAAGCATTCTAGAAATGGAAAAGCATTTCGCAATTGATTTACTCAAAAATCCAGTTTAAAGCCGCTGGATTTATATTCATTTTCATCTTCATCCCCCCCCTTTTTTTTTTCGATTTTTTTTCCTAAAGATATATCTATTGAATAGGTGTTATCTAGGGAGAATTCACCTTGAAGTGACTATTCCCTAGATACACACATCGTGCTATTTTATTTTCAAATTGAATCAATTTAAAAAAGACCTAAAGTTAGGGATTTATCAATAGGTAATGTTGCTCCAATACCTAACCAAAGGGCCGCTACGGTACCAATCAAAAAGACAGTTGTCGCCACTGGACGACGAAATGGATTTTGGAATTTATTAACATTTTCCAAAAAGGGTACTGTTAATAATCCCGCGGGTACTGAAACCATTAAAAGAACACCTAATAACTTATTAGGTACTGTACGAAGTATTTGAAATACGGGAAAGAAATACCATTCGGGCAATATTTCCAAAGGAGTTGCAAATGGATCCGCGGGTTCGCCAATCATTGATGGTTCTAGAACTGCTAATCCTACATTACATGCAATAGTACCTAGAATTACTACTGGAAAAATATATAAAAGGTCATTAGGCCATGCGGGTTCTCCGTAATAATTATGCCCCATTCCTTTAGCCAATTTAGCTCTTAATACAGGATCATTCAGGTCAGGTTTTTTTGTTATTGGGATAGGTGAATTCTTATCAATCCATCCTCCGAAAGAACCGGATATGATAATTTTTCATCATCCGGCTCGAGCAAGAATTAAACGAACCAAAAGTATCCATATGAAAAAATAGGGATCTCTAGATGTTATAAAATCAATCAATATATTATCCATAGCTACACATATATGAATGATTTTATGAAAAAAAAAAAGAACTGGATTCTTTTTTCCAAAATTGCAATCATCCATCGCAAGGACTTCGGTTCTTACAAGTAAATAAATGCTCATTACCCAAGTGGGCCATAATGACCAAGTGCTTTTTGGGTCGTCTTAGACCTTTGGACTTTATCTACAAAAAATATCGATATTTTTTGTATACAAAGAATTTACTTGTTACTAATATGGTTTCGCCTCTGTCATTCTTTAGATCCGCTGTTTCACCCCGATAGTATCAGAAATGGAGTCAATGCAAAGAAAATGGGTGCATTTCCATACTATTAAGTATACTAAGTAGTAAGTAATAAAAAAAAAATCAATAAAAAAACGAAATACTAAAGATACTCGAAATACTAAAGATACTTTAGATAAGTATATTAAGTAGGTAAAATAGCTAAAAAATAGAATATATGGATTCTACTACATCACTTATTCCACTGGATTTTACGGGGCCTGCTCATGCACATGCACGACATGCTTGGATCGGATCATAGAAAAAATTCTCTTTAAGTGAACCAACCTATCCTAAATAGAGTATATGACTTACGGAGTGGTTAGAACAAAGACACATTTGGTTGTGGATTCCAATGTGGCGGATAAAGACATATCATATATCTGCACGGCCAAATCAATAGTCCAAGTCAAACACTCCCATAATCCATCTTTTTCTTAGGAGAATTCGCTTCAACTATTCATTATTTCTTTGAAATAATATAATGTAGTTGAAGAGAAATATCTAAATACATGTCTTATTCTTTTCAATAATCCATATTTGTAGCAATAAAATACTATTCTCCCTCCCCCAATCGATCAATGATTGATTACTAATATCTATGATCTATATTGTTTATAAAGGACCCGAAATACCTTGCTTACGTATCATTAGAAAATGCATTAACATAAATACGGCAGTAAGAAGAGGTAATACAAAAGTGTGTAAACTATAAAAACGAGTCAAAGTTGATTGTCCTACACTAGCACTTCCACGCAATAACTCTACTAAAGGGGATCCTATTATAGGAATAGCTTCCGGCACGCCTGTTACAATTTTTACTGCCCAATAACCAATTTGGTCCCAAGGTAAAGAATAACCAGTTACGCCAAAGGATGCTGTCAATACACCAAGAACCACACCTGTAACCCAAGTTAATTCACGAGGTTTTTTAAAGCCACCTGTGAGATACACACGAAATACATGTAGGATCATCATTAGTACCATCATACTTGCTGACCATCGATGAACAGACCGGATTAACCAACCAAAGTTAGCTTCAGTCATTATATATTGAACAGAAGCAAAAGCTTCAGTAACGGTCGGACGATAGTAAAAAGTCATAGCAAACCCTGTAGCTACTTGGACTAAAAAACAAGTAAGGGTAATTCCTCCTAAACAATAAAATATATTGACATGAGGAGGAACGTATTTACTAGTTATATCGTCTGCAATCGCCTGAATCTCGAGACGTTCTTCGAACCAATCATAGACTTTATTGAGATAGGTAAACCAAGAAAACTCCCCCTCTGAGAACCGTATATGAAAATTTCATCTCGTACAGCTCAAACAGAAAACCCCAAATACTTGTTGAAATAGATATGTGTAATCGAAACTTCTTAATGCTATGATTCAAGAATTCTCTTGGAAGAGAGGAAAACGCAAAAAGAAAAATTCGAAAACTCTTCTTTGTGGTTATAATGCTAAAATGTCAAGTCGGCTCATTCATTTCTTGATGTTGATCCTTACGGGCCTCTTGAATCTTCTATTTACCCATTTTATTTTTTCTTTGATTGAGCATTTTTTTTGTTTATGTAATGCAGCCTTATCGGTGTTTTCTTTATTTTTATTATTGATTGATAGGAATTTTCTTGTTAAGATTCTATAAATCGATCGGAAACCTCAGATTCATACTAGAACCACGATGATTCAAAAAAACTTTTAAAGTTAGTACTTTTAAAGTTAGTACAAAGATTCCCCGAGCAAGAATCGTCGTATCATCACTTATGGAATGAATAAATATAATGACGAAAAATCGAAAGAGAGAGTTGTCTTTTTTGTCTTTTTATTTGTATCAAAATGAAATAAGCATAGACAAAGAGTTTCCAAAATCTTTTCATTTAGACTTTCGCATTTTTTGAAATTTTTTGTAGTTTGGCCGCGGGATCTGAATATTAAGTATGAATCATAGTTCTAATACTTCGTAATCCATTTCATATATTCCGTGCTCCAGATACTAGAATAAATATCTGACGAGATAAAAAACCATCTTTATCAAGATAAGATGACAGACTCATTTTCTGCACTATTAATAGGATCCTTTATAACAAGTCGCACACTCATATTCCAGAAATACCAAAAAAGAAAGAGATTCCACGATCAAACTACCAAAATAGAATAGAAAAATAGAATAGGATTAGGCTAAAAAAAACGAGACCAAAATGTTTCACTTTGTATTAAGCATTAAAATGAAATATTAAAAAAAAAGATGGGACTTAGTAATTCTTGTAAATCTAATTCATTGAAATCCCATCTAGTAAAACGGAAGAATTATAAATCTCTAAAATAATAGATAGGAATATCGCAAATAGAGCCATTGCGACGCCCATCAAAGGAGTAGTTCCCCATCCCGGAGCTACTTTACCATATTCTGAATTCAACGGTTTCAATAAATCCCCTACAATTGTTCGTCTTGGACCACTACCCTCTACACTTTGTGTAGCCATAAATCCTATTTTGTATTAATTAAGATTTGTTGACTTTGTATACCATTCCGTTGTAAATAAATGATCTTATCATAGATCCATTGTGGTCTTAAAATTAAGAGAATTCTATAATAATTAATAATGGAAACAGCAACACTAGTCGCCATCTCTATATCTGGTTTACTTGTAAGTTTTACCGGGTATGCCTTATATACTGCTTTTGGGCAACCCTCCCAACAACTAAGAGATCCATTCGAAGAACACGGGGACTAGTTGAAGTAGAGAGCCCCCCAATATTGGGGGGCTCTCTACTTCAATTCTTTACTTCAATTAAGATAATAAAAAATCATTTTACCTTTCCTTTTTAGTTGGAACTTTAGGGGGTTCTCGAAAAAAGATAGCGAAAAAAATTATTCCTAGAGTCGAGACTAAAAGGAATGTATAAACCAATGCTTCCATAGATTCGATCGTGGTTTACAATTATAGCTTCCATACCTGTTTAGTTGGGATTGTCCCCCGGATAAAAAAAGAGCAAAAGCCGAAGAAAAGTGGCAAGTCAAATCAAGGTGTCCCCGATACCCTATGTCAAATTGTCAAATTACAAAAATGGAAACGAAAAGTACAAGATCAATGCTATATCAAACTGCTTGTCTTCTTGTAGTTGGATCCCCAAGTTTTTGGAATGCTCCAAATTCCACTTGAGCGTCTAAATCTGGATCAATACCAGCAAAAACATCTCTGAACAAGGTTCGCGCGCCATGCCAAATATGTCCGAAGAAAAAAAGCAGAGCAAACGAAGCATGTCCAAAAGTAAACCAACCCCGGGGACTGCTACGAAAAACACCGTCGGATTTTAAAGTAGCACGATCTAATTCAAAAATTTCACCTAATTGAGCGCGTCTAGCATATTTTTTCACAGTAGTAGGATCACTATAACTGACTCCATTTAGTTCGCCACCGTAAAACTCAACAGTTACACCTACTTGTTCGACACTATACTTCGATTCTGCCCTTCGAAAAGGAACATCGGCTCTAACAATTCCGTCTTCGTCTATCAAAACAACTGGAAATGTCTCAAAAAAAGTAGGCATACGACGTACAAAAAGTTCACGCCCTTCTTTATCTCTAAAGATAGGATGTCCTAACCACCCAACAGCTATTCCATCCCCGTTGTCCATTGAGCCCGCTCTGAACAATCCACCCTTTGCCGGATTATTTCCAATGTAATCATAAAAGGCTAATTTTTCAGGAATTTTAGACCAAGCTTCGGATAAACTTTTATTTTCGGCTAGCCCAGCACCAACTCTTCGATATATTTCTTGCTGGAAGTATCCTTGATCCCATTGATAACGAGTGGGACCAAATAATTCAATCGGGGTAGTTGCTGAACCATACCACATAGTTCCAGCAACAACAAAAGCTGCAAAAAAGACAGCCGCGATACTACTGGAAAGCACGGTTTCAATATTTCCCATACGTAATCCCTTGTATAGCCGTTGGGGCGGACGGACACTAAGATGGAATAAGCCGGCCAATATGCCCAGAGTCCCCGCTGCAATATGATGAGAGGCTATTCCTCCCGGAACAAAGGGATCAAAACCTTCCACACCCCACGCCGGATTTACTGATTGTACCTTTCCAGTTAGTCCATAAGGATCGGACACCCATATTCCAGGACCATACAATCCCGTTACATGAAAAGCGCCAAACCCAAAACAAGCCACTCCTGAGAGAAATAAATGAATTCCAAAGATCTTAGGCAAATCTAAAGAAGGTTTTCCTGTACGCTCATCACAAAATATTTCTAGATCCCAAAACACCCAATGCCAGATAGCTGCCAAGAAGCACAAGCCAGAAAAGACAATATGCGCCCCAGCCACACCCTCATAACTCCAAATACCCGGATTCGTTATAGTTCCGCCTGTGATACTCCAACCACCCCACGAATTGGTTATCCCTAACCGAGTCATGAAGGGTATTACGAACATACCTTGTCTCCACATTGGATCCAGAACTGGGTCAGAGGGATCAAAAACTGCTAATTCATATAGAGCCATCGAACCGGCCCAGCCGGCAACCAAAGCTGTATGCATTATATGAACAGATAGCAAACGACCGGGATCATTCAATACGACGGTATGAACACGATACCAAGGCAAACCCATGGAAATACCCCTTAATTTATTATTAATATTAAAATTATTAATATTTAAATATTAACGTACTAATAATTATTAATATTAACGAAAAATAAACACTATGTAACTTTATTACACTAGAAAAAACTATGTTATGGATCTCCCTTTGTTCAGTGAATTATCCAGAATAAAGGATTAATCCTTTTTCTATTCTGTTTAGTATTTTAGTCATAACGTTCCAATTCCATTTGTAGGAACAAAGAGAAGCAGATCTATTCTATACCCGATAAGCATCAATACGCAATGGGAGGTGGTTAACCTCTTTTTATATGCGCGAATCCATACATTCATCATTCAAAGGGCTTCTTCCTAAGAATTTGACTTTATTTCTTCCGGTATTTTTAGTTATTTTTTGGTTATGAACTTCTCGAATCCACTGAACTTATCTAATCTGCGCATAAAATGGGATAAGGACCGGTATTATTAAGACACTAAATTCATTTTTATGAGGATACTTTTATATTCTATATCTGTTCTGGCAGGGGTTGACATATAGATAGATTCTATATTAGAATAGAATATGAAAATGGAAAAGAGAGCAGGGGTAGGGGTTGACATATAGATAGATTCTATATTAGAATAGAATATGAAAATGGAAGAGAGGACAGGGGTAGGGGTTGACATATGGATAGATTCTATATTAGAATAGAATATGAAAATGGAAGAGAGAACAATTGATTGATTTTTTAGAATCAATACTAAATGGTTACATATCCTTTTTGATTTTCCTATATTTTTAAGGAAATGCAACGTTAGATTCAAATCTAAGAATGGTTCATGATTCATGAATCCACAGTCGATAGTTAAATGTTGGTTAATGTTGGTTGGGGACTGCAAATCCCCTTTCTTTTCTTTACAGTTTTTCTTTTCTTTACAGTCGTTGGTTGGGGACTGCAAATCCCCTTTCCTTTCTTTAGAGTCGTTGTAAAGAGGACTGCAAATCCTCTTTACAGTCGATAGTTAAATGTTGGTTGGGGACCGAATTTCAAATCCCCTTAGTTGGGGCGGCATGGCCGAGTGGTAAGGCGAAGGACTGCAAATCCTCGTTCCCCAGTTCGAATCTTGGGTGTCGCCTGATCAACAAAAGACACGAAATGCCTTAGTTCGTTTTGCTGATATAACTGCTTCCATTTTTTCCCAATAGAAAAACGCGGAGGAAAAAAATGACTCTTGAGACTTCCAAGAGCGTCGCTGCCTATAAAGATTTGTGCTTAATCTTTAGCGATTCTACCAAAAGAAAAATATTAAAGAATCTAATAAGAACTTCTTAAGATAAATTGGGTTTTTTGTATTATTTCATCAATGGTATTGGCCAAAATACTTTTTTTTTTGACTCCGCACCGGCGATTCGACTACTATTATTAGTGAACAATAAACAAAGTGAACAATACTGGAAAAATTCCTTCATATTCATAGAGATAGGGGACATAATTCACATGGATATAGTAAGTCTCGCTTGGGCTGCTTTAATGGTAGTCTTTACATTTTCCCTTTCACTCGTAGTATGGGGAAGAAGTGGACTCTAGGGGTACTCCTAATTGAGTTGAGAAATAAAACTCTATCAATTGTTTTATAGATCATTCTGCCAAGAATTTTGCATTCAATTAATTCAATTTCGAAATTTGTAAGAATTTCGAGATTGAATTAAAAAAAATCTTCATTTCGAAATTCTATTCGAGTCGGATTTGGGTTGAATAATTTCGTCTATTTCAAGAATAGACGAAAAAGACCGTATTTAATATAATCATAATCAAACAAATATTTGAATAATTCCCGTGTTTTATATTTCGCAAAGTAAAAGGAATCAAAATGAGAGGAAATTTATTCCAAACGAATTCTTCTTAAATTTTCTATTTCGCTAAACCGACCCTTACTAGAATTATATATTGACAATTCTAGTCAATGAGGACTAGAGGAACCTTTTTTACTTTTTATTTGTTTGCCTTTTTCTTGTTCAAAGATAAAAGAAAGAAAGTGTTTCCTTTTGAAATTTTGAAAATTTCAAGTAATTTATTTATAGTTAATTAAATATAACGGGTTTCCGGGGGAAATAAGATAGACATAGTGGTCCTCCAACGAGATAATACACATCCTAAGATATTTTCTTAAAGAAGTCGCATATTGCGTTGTGCGCTTATTACTTAACTTGACTATTTGATTTAGTATTTTAAAAATCCTATTTATGCTATACTTTATTGACTTGACTCATTTCATATGATGATTCAAAGATTCAAAACCGACGGAGTTTACTAATGCTTTTCGGCGAAATCTAAAAAGTTTTTCTAAAACTCCATTCTTTGGATGATTTGACAATCGTTTAATCACTTAAGAATACTAAAATAAGATTTCTTGATTTTCTTTTATTAATATAGTCTATCTAGACTCTTTTTTTTTTTTCTTTTCTTTGATTTGATTATTTCAATAGATTCGAAGATTCCTATTGAAATTTGAATAGGAAATTTCAAATAATCCGAAATCCAGGAATTAGAATCGTAAGAGTCAGAAGTGCCTTTCTTTCGACTATTTTAGATTAAGATTAATTCCAATCAACACAAAGCAAATAGATGAGAAAAAGAAATCGAATTGGGACCTTATGTACATTCCATATAGATAATTTATATCTAAATGTATGAAAATGAAGATGCCATTTTCGATTGATTTCTATTAAACCTATATCTTTATACAGTACAACTTTATAAACTCGAATAACAAAAATAGATAGTATGGGTAGTAAAGAAATAGATATTTCTTTCTACCCATACTATCGGATCTCATAGGATACTGCTGATTCTAGTCCGCACATTTATTTCGTCTAAAACACAAATTTGGAATCCTTTTTATTTATCTTTTTAATCATTGATATTGATTAAGAACTAAGACGTCAAGTTTCGTTCAAATTAATTACTTTGACTAACAGTTTTTACATATATTATAAGTAAAAAAGCAGTAGGAACTAGAATGAACAGTGCAGTAGCAATAAATGCGAGAATATTGACTTCCATAATCTCATCCTTTCGTTTTTCTTTACTTCACAATAACTCGGGATTTAATCCCATAGAGATGATAAATTTTTTGCCTCTAAATTCAATGAGATAAATTCTATCTCGATGATATCGAATCGGATAAATATCATGAATAACCATATCTGACCTATCAAATTGATTCCTCGTCGAGAATTGAATAGTATAACATAGAAAGATCGTTTATTCATACCGAATCAAAAAAAAAAAAAAGGATTCTTGACCCAATCGAGAATTTCGTTACTTTATTTTAATTTTGAAATTTTATTTTCAATTCTTTTTCATTCTTTTTTTTTCTATAAAAAACAACTATTGCCTTCTTTGTCTTTGTACAATCATCTCACGAAGTATCATCTAACCGCCTTTCCACTTACATTGGTTCCAAACAAATCCAAATAATAGAAGCGAAATGGAGAAGGGGAAGTTAAGTTCTAAACTCCTTTTTTTAATTTTTAATGATCTAATCTTATTGGAAAAAGGTGCGATAAAGATTAGTAATGGAATAAATATAATATATCAAAACTTCAGTGTACAATTTGAATGAGATAGATTATTTCAAATTCAAATTAGTAATTGAGCAAAATCGGAGTAAAAAAAAAAAAAAGAGGAGACTTTTCCAATTAAAAGAATTCCAAAGAAATTCGATTCATTTTGTATCGTACAAAGAAAAATTTGATTTGTGTATGTACTATCGGGAAAGATACGATATGGTACTCAATTCGATTTCATTACGCAGGTTGGGAGAAACCGAAAAAGCCAAACTCGGCGCCATATCTCTTGAAATCCTGAATATTATGTCTCGATCCATTTCCGTCGCTATTAGTTAAAAAAAGTGGAATTCCCATATTTGTATTTACTTTGATTTACTTTGATGAAAAAAAGTAATAAAAATAAAAGAAAAAAGAAGGACCCCCTTCTCTTTGAGAAAAAAATTCGACTATTTGTCCCCTTATTTACAGAAAAGAAAATAGAAAGCGGAATTTATATATTTTTTTGGTTGGATTGTTGGATTTGAATACGTCGGGACTGACGGGGCTCGAACCCGCAGCTTCCGCCTTGACAGGGCGGTGCTCTGACCAATTGAACTACAATCCCAGGGAAATAAAATCTAAAATAAATAAAGTATACAGCAATTCTTATGATTTCATTCAAACCCGTTCTATTTCGATTTTGAATTTGAATTGGAATCGGCCCCGTTATAAGAGAGAGGCGAGTGGTAATATGGATATCCGCATGGATATCCACTTTAGTGATAATGACACAAATTACTAGTCATCTTTTCGTTATTTCAAATAAATCAAATCGATTGATAATCAATCTTTCAATGAAAATGAAAAGAAAGAAAAGTCTTTTTTCTTTATATCTTTAGATAATTCTTTAGATAATTCTTTTTCTTAGACTTTCTATTTACAAATCCTGATATGAATCTAGGTCATTAACAAGATCAGAATTTGTAGGAAAAAAAGAAAAAAAAAAGAAAGTAAATAAAATACAAGTAAGGATATAGGAGAAATTGGGATTTCCTTTTTTTTTTCTTTTTTGTTTTTTGTATCAGGCATTTCTAGAAAACGGAACAAAAGGGTAATATCATTTCATGGCGGATCAGTGAATTATTGGGCCGAGCTGGATTTGAACCAGCGTAGACATATTGTCAACGAATTTACAGTCCGTCCCCATTAACCGCTCGGGCATCGACCCAGGAAGAATAAATTCCATATTTCTTAATAATCCCTGATCCACTTCCTTTCGTAATACCCTACCCCCAGGGGAAGTCGAATCCCCGTTGCCTCCTTGAAAGAGAGATGTCCTAAACCACTAGACGATGGGGGCACATTTGTCAGAATACTATGCCCATAAGTATGAACAGTTTTTTGAAATTGTCAATATAACAAAATGGTAGGACTAGATTCGAAAAATCTTTCCGCCTTTCATGATTCCATACAATTTTTTGATTCCTCATTTCTATTCATGAATGGTTCTTCTAATCACCATATATTCCATTATTCATTATAATATTCTCATTTCAATAGAATTTAATTATTAAATTATTAAATAGAATTTAGAATTCTCTAAGGTCTAGAAATTTCTTAATAAATTGACTAAATTTACTAAAAAAATGGATAATATTAATTAAATAATATTATATTAATTAATATATTAATATTAAGAAATTCTTAAGAAATTCGATTATTATTATTATATTGTAGAATATTATTCTATAACTAATAATTTTGCTCGGGGGACAAATAGAATCTGTTCATCAATGATTCGATGAAATATCTTTGATCTATGTTGAATTGGTAAGTACACGTATATATAAATCAAATGAATTTCGTTATGATGGTGGTCAATTCAATTAGGTTCGGCTTTGAAAAAATTAATCAAAAATCCATTGCATAAATCTTTATCTAATTCAATAAATATAAATAAACCCCCCTTTTTCTTACCTATATTCGCTAATTTCATTTATATTCACTAATTGAGTTTAGATTCATTAGGTAAATGAAATTTATCGTTTATGTTTATGAATGAATTATTAGAAGTTTACTTCATATAATAATTGGATTCGAATCTATTTACTTTATAGATTACATAGATTTGATTTGGAATCGATTTCCCTAGATATATATTATCTACATGCTGGCTCATTTAGGAATTGAAGCCCTTTTAACTCAGCGGTAGAGTAACGCCATGGTAAGGCGTAAGTCATCGGTTCAAATCCGATAGGGGGCTTTTTTGACCTTTTTTCATAAAACTTCAATGGTAGTATTCCCTAGGAGACTAGATTGAAGGGGGGAATATAGATATTGTTGATATTTGTAATAAATATAGTAAAGTAAGAAATTCTATATCTCTAATAAAATTTAGAATTAAATTCGAATAAGTTCGAATGGTTTATAGTAGATTAATTAGAGTTATAGAGTTTAACATTTGTTTATTATATTAAAAAAAAAAAAAATTAAGTTGGCTCTTAAATCGTCAAATTTTTTGTCTAACCCAATCAAATCAAAAAAAAATTGTAAAGATTAGATTCGAAATCAACAAAAGAAAAAGTAAGTGGACCTAACCTATTGAATCAGGACTATATCTACTATTCTGATATTCAAATTCGATATAGATGAAATTGGAACAGAACGGCGGATCCACCTTTTTCTTTCATTTTCATATTATATTTTTTTGGACTCCGAAAAAATCTGTCGATATTTCTGATTAAATCTACTTATTCCTAATTATTTTATGTTATTCTATAAGAAAAATTGACTATTCCCTTTCGTCACAGAAAAGCTTATTTGAAGCATCAACACATAAAGACGTAGAAGAGAATTGAAAATATCTTTTTTGATTCTACAACATAAGACCCATTTCTATTGATATTTCTACCTAATAGAGGCTTTCTATATAATAAGATTGATATATCTAGCGGATCATGGCTTCATGTACCAAATATTTCAATATCGATGCATACAATATCTTTATTCCGATAATGTAATGTAGAATTAGATGGGAGAAAGCCACTTTTTTTTTATTGAAAATATCCTATTACCTATTATTTAATATTGTGTATTGTATTGAATTTCATAATAGAAAAAGCATTCTCCTTCCATCTCACAGACATTAAAGTAAATACAAAACAGATTCGAAGTACTCTTCTTGCTTTGTCCTGTGAAAGGGCATACTTGGGGGTTTTGTATTTATCTGAAGGAAAAAGAAATATAACAAAGACGGCAAAAGGAAATGGAAATAGAATAAAGACGACAATAAAAAGGATAAAGTTTAAGAATAAAGTATAAAATAAGAAAATGTATGATACTGTAGTAGTTTCATGGACATAGAAATTAGAAAAGTATAGAAAAAGCTTTTTTTTCTAGAAATCGAAATCTCCCGAGCAAGATCCAAAAATAAGATTAGTTTGCTAGAATGAAAGAAACAAGTCTGAGGATCAATTGGTAACGAGAGAAGGGATCGCTTATTCTTTCAACAATTCTTTCAAAAAAAAAAAAATTCATGGCTCATATAGTTATTAAGACTCAAAATTAAAAGAAATA